GGAGATCCTATCCCAATTTTTATTTTGCTAGGCCCATAGATAAAAAACCCACTTTTTTACGATTACGGGGTTTATTGGAATATGAAATCCAACCCTGGAAATACAGGATCCCCATTTTTTTTACTACCCGAAGCTTTGATACATTTCGAAATCGAGAGATGTCCACCGGGGGAGGCTCTATCAGACAACAATTAGCCAATCTAGATTTACGAATTATTATAGATTCTTCATTGGTAGAATGGAAAGAATTGGAGGAAGAGGAACCCACAGGGAATGAATGGGAAGATCGGAAAGTTGGAAGAAGAAAAGATTTTTTGCTTAGACGCATGGAATTGGCTAAGCATTTTATTCGAACAAATATAGAACCAAAATGGATGGTTTTGTGTCTATTACCAGTTCTTCCTCCTGAGTTGAGACCAATCTATCATATAGATGAGGATAAACTAGTGACCTCGGATATTAATGAAATCTATAGAAGAATTATCTATCGGAATAATACTCTTACAGATCTATTAACAACAAGTATAGCTACGCCAGAAGAATTAATAATATCTCAGGAAAAATTGCTACAAGAAGCCGTGGATGCACTTCTTGATAATGGAATTTGTGGACAACCAATGAGGGATGATCATAATAGAGTTTACAAGTCGCTTTCAGATGTAATTGAAGGCAAAGAAGGAAGAGTTCGCGAGACTCTGCTTGGTAAACGGGTCGATTATTCAGGACGGTCAGTCATTGTCGTCGGCCCTTCACTTTCATTACATCGATGTGGATTGCCTCGGGAAATAGCAATAGAACTTTTCCAGGCATTTGTAATTCGCGACCTAATTAGAAAACATCTTGCTTCGAACATCGGAGTTGCTAAGAGTCAAATTCGGAAAAAAAAACCGATTGTATGGGAAATACTTCAGGAAATTCTGGATGACCATCCTGTATTGTTGAATAGAGCGCCTACTCTGCATAGATTAGGCATACAGGCATTCCTCCCTATTTTAGTGGAGGGGCGTGCTATTTGTTTACATCCATTAGTTTGTAAGGGCTTCAATGCAGACTTTGACGGGGATCAAATGGCTGTTCATGTGCCTTTATCTTTGGAAGCTCAAGCAGAGGCACGTTTACTTATGTTTTCTCATATGAATCTTTTGTCTCCAACTATTGGAGATCCCATTTCTGCACCAACTCAAGATATGCTTAGTGGACTCTATGTCTTAACGAGTGGAAATCGTCGGGGTATTTGTGTAAATAGGTATAATCCATGTAATCGCAGAAACTATCAAAATGAAGATAATAAGTATACAAAAATAAAAGAACCCTTTTTTTGTAATGCCTATGATGCAATTGGAGCTTATCGGCAAAAACGAATCAATTTAGGTAGTCCTTTGTGGCTGCGGTGGCGACTAGATCAACGCGTTATTGCTGCAAGAGAAACTCCCATCGAAATTCACTATGAATCTTTGGGGACCTATTATGAGATTTATGGACACTATCTAATAGTAAGAAGTATAAAAAAAGAAATTCTTTATATATATATTCGAACCACTCTTGGTCATATTTCTCTTTATCGAGAAATAGAAGAAGCCATACAAGGGTTTTGGCAGGGCTGTTGTAATTCTATGCTACCAGCGGGAATTCGAGTCTCACCGGGTTAACTAGGACTAGAATTGCGGAATTTATACGTGAATCAAGATCTATAAAAGGAAGTTTTCCAATCACTGACTCAAACCCATTGTCAAATTCTACTCAGCGCAATATGGAGGTACTGATGGCAGAACGACCCACTCAGGTCTTTCACAATAAAGTGATAGACGGAACTGCCATGAAACGACTTATTAGTCGATTTATTGATCACTATGGAATAGGATATACATCACATATCCTGGATCAAGTAAAGACTCTGGGTTTCCGACAAGCTACCGCCGCATCCATTTCATTAGGAATTGATGATCTTTTAACAATACCTTCTAAAAGATGGCTAGTTCAAGACGCTGAACAACAAAGTTTTATTTTGGAAAAACACCATCATTATGGGAATGTACACGCGGTAGAAAAATTACGTCAATCGATCGAGATCTGGTATGCCACAAGTGAATATTTGCGACAAGAAATGAATCCTAATTTTCGGATGACCGATCCTTTTAATCCAGTGCATATAATGTCTTTTTCGGGAGCCAGAGGAAATGCCTCTCAGGTACATCAATTAGTAGGTATGAGAGGATTAATGTCGGATCCCCAAGGACAAATGATTGATTTACCCATTCAAAGCAATTTACGTGAAGGACTCTCTTTAACAGAATATATTATTTCTTGCTACGGAGCCCGTAAAGGAGTTGTGGATACCGCTATTCGAACATCAGATGCAGGATATCTCACGCGCAGACTTGTTGAAGTAGTTCAACACATTGTTGTACGTCGAACAGATTGTGGCACCGTCCGAGGTATTTCTGTAAGTCCTCGAAATGGAATGATGGCGGACAGGATTTTTATCCAAACATTAATTGGGCGTGTATTAGCAGATCATATATATATAGGTTCGCGATGCATTGCTACTAGAAATCAAGATATTGGGGTTGGGCTTGTCAATAGATTCATAACTTTTAGAGCACAACCCATCTCTATTCGAACCCCCTTTACTTGTAGGAGTACATCTTGGATTTGTCAATTATGTTATGGCCGGAGTCCAGCTCATGATGACCTGGTCGAATTGGGAGAAGCTGTAGGTATTATTGCAGGTCAATCGATTGGAGAACCGGGCACTCAATTAACATTAAGAACTTTTCATACCGGCGGGGTATTCACAGGGGGTACTGCAGAACACGTGCGAGCCCCTTCTAATGGAAAAATAAAATTCAATGAGGATTTGGTTCATCCGACACGTACACGTCATGGACATCCTGCTTTTCTATGTTCTAGAGACTTGTATGTAACTATTGAGAGTGAAGATATTATACACAATGTGTGTATTCCGCCCAAAAGTTTTCTCTTAGTTCAAAACGATCAATATGTAGAATCAGAACAAATCATTGCTGAGATTCGCGCGAGAACATCCACTTTGAATTTGAAAGAGAAGGTTCGAAAACATATTTATTCTGACTCAGAAGGTGAAATGCACTGGAATACCGATGTGTACCATGCACCTGAATTCACATATGGTAATATTCATCTCTTACCAAAAACAAGTCATTTATGGATATTATTAGGGGAGCCCTGGAAATCCAGTCTAGGCCCCTGTTCGATCCACAAGGATCAAGATCAAATGAACGCTTATTCTCTTTCTGTTAAGCGAAGATATATTTCTAACCCCTCAGTAACTAATAATCAAGTGAGACACAAATTTTTTAGTTCGTATTTTTCTGGTAAAAATCAAAAAGGAGATAGGATTCCTGATTATTCAGAACTTAATCGAATGACATGTATTGGTCGTTGTAATCTTAGATATCCGGCCATTCTCGAGGGGAATTCTTATTTATTGGCAAAGAGGCGAAGAAATAGAGTCATCATCCCACTCGAATCAATTCAAGAAGGCGAGAACCAACTAATACCTTCTTCAGGTATCTCAATTGAAATCCCCAGAAATGGTATTCTCCGTAGAAATAGTATTCTTGCTTATTTCGATGATCCTCGCTATATCAGAAAGAGCTCGGGACTTACTAAATATGAGACCAGAGAACTGAATTCAATCGTCAACGAAGAGGATTTGATTGAGTATCGAGGAGTCAAGGTATTTTGGCCAAAATACCAAAAGGAAGTCAATCCTTTTTTTTTTATTCCCGTGGAAGTCCACATTTTGTCCGAATCTTCTTCCATAATGGTACGGCACAATAGTATTATTGGGGTAGATACACAAATCACTTTAAATAGAAGAAGTCGGGTAGGCGGATTGGTCCGAGTGAAGAAAAAAGCAGAAAAAATTAAACTGATAATATTTTCTGGAGATATCCATTTTCCTGGAAAGACAAATAAGGCATTCCAATTGATACCACCAGGAGGGGGAAAACAAAATTCCAAAGAATACAAAAAATTAAAAAATTGGCTATATATCCAACGAATGAAACTTTCCAGGTATGAAAAAAAATATTTTGTTTTGGTTCAACCCGTAGTCCCATATAAAAAAACGGATGGTATAAATTTAGGAAGACTTTTCCCGCCGGATCTCTTGCAGGAAAGTGATAATCTACAACTTCGAGTTGTCAATTATATCCTTTATTACGACCCAATTCTTGAAATTTGGGACACAAGTATTCAATTAGTTCGGACTTGTTTAGTGTTGAATTGGGACCAAGACAAAAAGATTGAAAAGGCCTGTGCTTCCTTTGTTGAAATAAGGATAAATGGTTTGATTAGAGATTTTCTAAGAATCGACTTAGCAAAGTCACCTATTTCGTATACCGGAAAAAGGAACGATCTATCGGGTTCAGGATTGATCTCTGAGAATGGATCAGATCGCGCTAATGTCAATCCATTTTCTTCCATTTATTCCTATTCCAAGGCAAGGATTCAAGAATCCCTTAATACAAATCAAGGAACTATTCATACGTTATTGAATCGAAATAAGGAATCTCAGTCTTTGATAATTTTGTCATCATCCAATTGTTCTCGAATAGGCCCATTCAACGATGTAAAATCTCCTAATATTATAAAAGAATTAATCAAAAAAGACCCCCTAATTCCAATTAGGAATTTGTTGGGCCCCTTAGGAACAGGCTTTCCAATTTCTAATTTTGATTTATTTTCCCATTTAATAACCCATAATCAGATCTTGGTAACTAACTATTTCCAACTTGATAATTTAAAACAGATTTTTCAAATACTTAAATATTATTTACTGGATGAAAATGGTAAAATTTATAATCCCTATTCCTGCAGTAACATCATTTTGAATCCATTAAATTTGAATTGGTATTTTCTCCATTACAATTATTGTGAAGAGACATCTACAATCGTTAGTCTTGGGCAGTTTCTTTGTGAAAATGTATGTATAGCCAAAAAAGGACCACATTTAA